TCTATATAATCTGTAAAGACAAAAAAACTAAAACCTATAAATAGAAAACAAAAAAATAATAGAAATTGTTAATTACAAGTTTGAAAATCGAGTTATATTTTCAAATTCAAATATAGTGAAAATAGATAAATTTTTTTTTCTGTGATTTCGTTCTCATGGCATTGTGAGATCCCTTTTTTTCGTCTCATTCGTGAGCTTAAATGAATAAAAGACTCTAATCTAATGAAATCAAATTAAAGTCAATTCAATTTAAATAAAATAAATCAAAAAGGTATATTATAGGTTAGAGGGTCACCCTTTTGTTTTCTAAAATCGAAAAAAGATTCGAAACAATTAAAAAAAAGTTCCATGTTTTGAATGAAGTTATATAATACAGTTCTTATTATTTGATTTTTAGGATTCGTTTACGAAAAAGTTTCGCAATGAATCTTTTGCCTTGATTCTTAATCTCAAAATGAGCAGATATCAAAGACGATCAATTGATTTCTTTTTCTACTTTTTTTGGTACTCTATTTTTGTTGATAACCCCCTATAATGATTGATAAGTCACAAATTTTCAATTGAATTTTTTGATTCTTGCAATTAAATTGTTATTTTTGTGGATCTTCATCGCTTTAAAAAATTGAAACTTAGGGAAGTGCTTTAAAAGTATATGTATAAAACAAAAATATTTCATTTAGTCCTTTGATGCCTACTCTAACTAGTTATTTCAGTTTTCTACTAGCAGCTTTAACTATAACCTCAGCTCTTTTTATTGGTCTAAGCAAGATACGGCTTATTTGAAATTAATTGAATGAAGACTCTTTTTTAAAAAAAAAAAGCTCTTTTCATCTATTTTGATATATTCGAGAGTTTCCGACCTTACCGTGTCAATTATCAATTATGGATCATTGAGATTCATGGGCAATACAGATTACCAGTTGGATTTGGATAGCTATTACCTCTCTTGTCCCCCTTTCAAAATGAAAACAAAGAAAATTGAAATGATTGAAGTTTTTCTATTCGGAATCGTCTTAGGTCTAATTCCGATTACTTTGGCTGGATTATTCGTAACCGCGTATTTACAATACAGACGTGGGGATCAGTTGGACCTTTGATTAATTAAAATCTCTTTTTTTGACTGACCTCCTTCTTGCTTTAATATGCGGGAGGTCTAATTTAGATTGTTGTTCAATTGTTTTTGTTTCAGACCAATAAAATTTGGGACTTAATCTAATAAATAAGAGATAAGAACGGAATCGCGCTCTGTAGGATTTGAACCTACGACATTGGGTTTTGGAGACCCACGTTCTACCGAACTGAACTAAGAGCGCCCTTTTATCACATAAGGCTAGAATAAGAAAGAGGATATTTTGGAACCCCAATACATTTCGTAGGTCTATACTATCATTATCATCTAGAATATCATAAAATTCAAAATAATGTATGGCCGATTTTTTTGACTAGTAATAGATCGATCTCAAATTGATCCCTCGTTACTGCTCAGAGGAGAAGTAATAGGTAGGGATGACAGGATTTGAACCCGTGACATTTTGTACCCAAAACAAACGCGCTACCAAGCTGCGCTACATCCCTTTCAACTGGTTTACAGTGTCATTGTAGAAAATTCCTGTCTTGTTTTCCACACCCTTATTTATTATTGATATACATAATTCATTTCTTCTTTTTTTTGTCTCGTGTCATAGAACAAACATATACATATAATAAATAATAAATAACTTTTTCCTCTCACTTGAAATCTCAGGCGTAAATAAATCCGCTTTTTTTTGTTTTAAAGGAAAGGCAAATATTATCTGTAAAATTCTTATAGTATACATTTCGATTTGAATTAGGGGTTGGGGATTACGTGTACAAATCAAGTAGTCCTTATATATATCTGATTCTATATATATTACCATAATTGTAATACAATAAAAAGGAGGATTTCAAATGCGAGATCTAAAAACATATCTTTCCGTAGCACCGGTCCTAAGTACTCTATGGTTTGGTTCTTTAGCAGGTTTATTGATAGAGATTAATCGTTTATTTCCCGATGCATTGACATTCCCCTTTTTTTCATTCTAGTTATTGACATGAGAAGGGTGTGAAGAAAATTAGAGATAGAATCAACTATTTGTGACTAATCTCTCCCCCCCTTTTTCTTAAAATTAAGAAAAAAAAAAGGGGGGGGAAAGAAAAAAAAAAGTTCAACGAAAGGCAAGTTCAGGATCGAATGAAATTACTAATAGAGCGAAAATACAACTGTGGCTAGGGCAAGAGTATCTTACAAGATAATTAAAAAAACCTTTGTTTTGTATTGCTTATTATTTTAATTAATTACTAATTACTGTATTGATATGGATTGCAACCAAATATTTCAGAATTTTATTGTGAGTTAATAACTTCTATTTTTTTCTTCCTTTCTTCTTTTCTTTCGATCATAAAATAGAAGATTGGGGATGAATCATAAATGCAAGGGGGGGTTCATGGCCAAGGGTAAAGATGTTCGGGTAACGATTATTTTGGAATGTACCAGTTGTATTCGAAACGATATTAATAAGGGCTCAACGGGCATTTCCAGATATATTACTCAAAAAAATCGACACAATACGCCTAGTCGATTGGAATTGAGAAAATTCTGTCCCTATTGTTACAAACATACAATTCACGGGGAAATAAAGAAATAGATCGAATCGAGTACTTGTATGTCAACTTTCCAAGAACAAGAAAAATGACATTAGGTATATATATTATTACATATTTTTAAAACTAAACAAATAAATCAATAAATAGAAATAAATCTAATCCTATTTCTTAATTCTATATAGAAATTCTATACTATATATAAATCTTTTTGGTTTTGATCCGATCGAAATAGGATTTTCAAAATAAGGAATAAACAAATCATGGATAAATTCAAGCGACTTTTTCCTAAATCCAAACGATCTTTTCGTAGGCGTTTGCCCCCGATCCAATCGGGGGATCGAATTGATTATAGAAACATGAGTTTAATTAGTCGATTTATTAGTGAACAAGGAAAAATATTATCTAGGCGGGTGAATAGATTGACCTTAAAACAACAACGATTAATTACTATTGCTATAAAACAAGCTCGTATTTTATCTTTGTTACCTTTTCTTAATAATGAGAAACAATTTGAAAGAAATGAGACACTCCCTAGAACTAATGGTCTTAGAATTCGAAATCAATAGGTTTGGCTTATTCTTCAATTGAATTCAAATTTGCCTTCAAATGAACTCAAAAATGGATTCATTTTTTGTTTGAAAAAGCCGAGAATCCTAAGCTGATTGTTGCGCCTGTCATAATAAAAAAAGAATTCGTCGAAAAAATGAAGAATAAATCCTTTTTTTAGCGAGTATATCTGTTCATTTTGTTTTGACGACTTTTTATCATACTAATTTCTACCCTACCTTCTCCAAGCTCATTTTCGTTGGAACTTCATTGAAAACATTTCGTTGGATTTTTTCCAATCGCCTTATCTTATTTTAAGACCTCATTTGAAATCGTATAAAGACAACTCCTATTTAATATAGCTATTTGTGCAAGTATTTTACGATTAAGAAGTAACTTCTTCTTGTACAGATTGTGTATGAATCTATTATAACTATAGAATACACCATTTCCACGAATTACTGCATTTATTCGAGTGATCCACAAACGGCGAAAATCCCTTTTTCTCCTACCCCGATCTCGATGAGCCGAAACCAAAGCTCTTATTCTCTGTTGAGTAATAGTTCGCGTAAGTCGTGAATGAGCTCCTCGAAAACTTGATGCAAATAAACGAATTTTTGTTCTACGTTTCCGAGCTATATATCCGCGTTTAATTCTAGTCATTGAATAAATCAAACTTTGATGAATAACTAATTCTTTCTTTCAGTTATTCTTTTACTTTTTACTAGTCTATTAATAACAAAACGAATTCTTCCAATGTATAAAATAAAAATTCCAATGGCTTTTGCTACTCTAACCTTCCCCACCACGATTTTTTTCTAGTCATTCCTCCTTGAAATAACAAATTGCATTGATACCAAGTATCAAAAAAAACATACTAACTACAAAAAGTAGTAAATAGAAATGTATAAAAAATTCGCGGGTTCCATCGTTTCTATGGTTACTTTTTTAAACGGTTAGGTCTTCTTTATACACCGGAGCTCTTCCTTCAATTAATCAATATTATTGGTAACTTGTACAGTTCACATTCTTTGGCTCTACCCATGAATATTTCAGTAATAGGTCTTTCACAACGAGATCCACTTTATACAGTAACGGTATTTACTTTTTAAGATTTGTGTTGGGTAGGTGACCCTCTTAGTCCGTTAAAAATAAAATCTTTCTGTTTTTTAATAAAATAAGGATCCTCCCGCTTAATGGATATACATTTGTTACCACTGGGGGATTTTTTCACCAAACAATAGGTCGTTTTATTTGTACCAATGTAAACCATAAGTTTCATACACAGTAGAGTCATATATAGATCTATCTTTTTGAAATGGGGAACCGAGTTCCTACAGTCTATTTTATTCACAGGTACTGATCATTGATACTGCAAAAAGAGTTTCCTTTTTTTTTAGTCTATGATCTGAACGAGTCGCACATACACCCTAGTACATGTTCCTCGGCGCTGAGGACATCTCCTAAGCGCAGGGGATTTCGTGACATTTCTGATCGGCTGTCTTGTATTTCTAATAAGTTGTTTAATCGTGGGCATGCTGAATCATATACATAATGGGCTGGTTTAGATTGATCCTAACCAGATGATTCTGAATTACTTCTCTTCAATATTCTATTTAATACTTAAATAGAATATTGAAGAGAATATGAAACTAAACCTTTAATTTGAAAAGATAGAAACTTGGAAATTGGGGATTTACAAGAAATCACTTCTATTTTTTATTGAACCGCTACAAGATCAACAATTCCATGAGCTTGGGCTTCTGTTGCTGACATAAAAACATCCCTTTCCATGTCTTCGGATACAACCCATAAAGGCTTGCCGGTTCTTTGTACATAAACCCTTGTAATGGTTTCACGAAGTTTTAGTAGTTCTTCCGCTTCCAAGAGAAATTCTCCTGTTTGGGCCTCATAAAAAGAACTAGCAGGTTGATGGATCATTACCCTGATGATATAACATAAAAAAAAAAAGGTTCTTCGATTTCGCCTCATCATGCGAAATATCTAAAAAAAAAAAAAAGAGAAAAAATTGAACAACCGTACAGGCATTTTTTGTGCATTGCATACGGCTATATAATGGAATTCGGTTTTTTTTTCTCTTTCCTTTCAATGAAAGAGAAGAGAAAAAAAGGTTCTATATATATCCAGATCAATAAATGATCCAATTACCACCCTTTTTTTTCCGGAGGAGTTAAAAAAACAATACTATGATGGCTCCGTTGCTTTATATATTTTTTGAGTTCGTCTGTTATTCAGCAATCCCAAAGTGTCTTTTTTTTTTCATAATATATTGAAAATAGCCTTTCGGAGAAAGTTTGTGACGCTGAAATGGGCTTTAACTAGGTAAGATACCATTTGAAATACGCTTATCTCATACTACTCTTTCGATACATAATCTAATATTTTGAAAAAAAGTCAAAAAAATGGAATATCGAATTCGAAGTGCCATGCTATTATTACTTACTAATTCATATTTCATATGGCGAAGGCATAGTCTTTTTTTTCTCGAAAATAAAAAACGCATTGGCGCCGAGCGTGAGGGAATGCTAGACGTTTGGTAATTTCTCCTCCGACTAGGATAAAAGACCCCATTGAAGCGGCCAATCCCATGCATATTGTCTGTACATCGGGTTGCACAAATTGCATAGTATCATAAATGGCTACTCCTGGTATTACCCATCCGCCAGGAGAGTTTATAAACAAATACAGATCTTTGGTATCATTCTCTATGCTGAGATATACCATAAGGCCAATAATTTGATTCCCGATCTCGCTATCAACTTCTTGGCCTAAAAAAAGTAATCTTTCTCGATAAAGTCGGTTGATTAGGGTATCCCTTACAAGCCGTACAGGCACCTTTTGATGCATACGGTTCAACAAAAATTGTGAAAAAAATCAATGTGTAGATTCCAACTCCCTTTCATAACAGTCTTTTTTTTCTAACTTCTAATGAAGGGCTTTTCTTTTTCCATTTTAAAATTAAAAGTAAAAGATGAGTTTTGCTCCCTTTTCTTATAATCCTTTAATAAACAAAATTCATTAAGCTTGTTGGATTAACTTCTCTTTGATATTTTTTTTCATCGAGATACAATCAAAATGGCGATTTCATTTTCTTGTTCCTCAATGGGCTTCTTCCATTTTTTATTCCATTTTTTTAGGTTTATGCTCTACTCCGAGTAAAAGTAAAGATCTGCCCGATTTTGATTTGCACATATAGGACAAATGAACCAAATACCACATCTTTTTTTGCTACGACTTCTTTGTTTTTTCAATTTATTTCTTTCATGTCTTCCGTCAAATAGTCAACAACTTATTAATCATGTTATTTGATTTGATTAACAGTTTGAGATCTTCGATTTTTTGAAAAATCGAATTATTTATCCTACTTTATCATATTAAGTAGTAATTGTATATATATATAATTAATTAATAATTGGGTTTTTGCTAAACGGAGCCTAGATACTTCATTTTACTCGTCCAATCAAGTAAACCATAAATAATTCTAATTGATAATATTAATCTAAATACCCCACAAAACAAAAATGGATTGAATTCCATTTTTTATTTTTATTGCGCTTCGCGCTACAAATTTTTGATAATTAAATCAATCTTTTTGGGCGAAACGGAGGTTATCTCGACCGGGGGAGAGAATGGGGAAATTCCATCTGGCCAATATATCTGACAAGTCGCACTATACGTCAACCCAAGATGCATCCTCTTCTCCAGGACTTCGAAAAGGTACTTTTGGAACACCAATAGGCATTAAATGAAAGAAAAAATAATTAAGTACTCTATTTCACTTTGATGTGGAAACGTAAAAATGGGGTTCATAATATTGTCCTTTTTTATACTTAATTAATTCTATTTGATACAAAGGTTGAATAAGGACGTTTTTACAAAAAAAAAAGAAAGGCAAAGCAAGACAGAATGCATAAAAATAAAAGAAATCTTTTTTTTACGAATGAGGCTTTTGAATGACGAACAACTATAGATATGTTGGCTCCTATTCATATAAAATAGGACTAATCCCCATTGCGTATTGGTACTTATCGGATATAGAATAGATCTGCTTCTCTTTTTTCCTATGACCCGAATTGTTCCATTATTACTAAAAGAATCGAACAAATATTAAATGAATCCTTTCTCCGAAATAATCCACTAATAAGGGGCAAGGTCCATAGCATAGTTTTTTCCAATGCAATAAAGTAACATAGTGTCTATTTTTCGTTGATAAAGGGGTATTTCCATGGGTTTGCCTTGGTATCGTGTTCATACTGTTGTATTGAATGATCCCGGTCGTTTGCTTTCAGTTCATATAATGCATACAGCTCTGGTTGCTGGTTGGGCTGGTTCGATGGCTCTATATGAATTAGCAGTTTTTGATCCCTCTGACCCTGTTCTTGATCCAATGTGGAGACAAGGTATGTTCGTTATACCTTTCATGACTCGTTTAGGAATAACCAATTCTTGGGGCGGTTGGAGTATTACAGGAGGGACGATAACAAATCCGGGTCTTTGGAGCTATGAAGGTGTAGCCGGAGCACATATTGTGTTTTCTGGCTTGTGCTTCTTAGCAGCTATTTGGCATTGGGTATATTGGGATCTAGAAATTTTTTGTGATGAACGTACAGGAAAACCATCTTTGGATTTGCCCAAGATCTTTGGAATTCATTTGTTTCTGTCAGGAGTAGCTTGTTTTGGTTTTGGCGCATTTCATGTAACAGGATTGTATGGTCCTGGAATATGGGTGTCCGACCCTTATGGACTAACTGGAAAAGTACAACCTGTAAATCCGGCGTGGGGCGTAGAGGGTTTTGATCCTTTTGTTCCGGGAGGAATAGCCTCTCATCATATTGCAGCAGGGACATTGGGCATATTAGCGGGCTTATTCCATCTTAGTGTCCGTCCTCCCCAACGTCTATACAAAGGATTACGTATGGGCAATATTGAAACGGTCCTTTCCAGTAGTATCGCTGCTGTCTTTTTTGCGGCGTTTGTTGTTGCTGGAACAATGTGGTATGGTTCAGCAACAACTCCGATCGAATTATTTGGTCCTACTCGTTATCAATGGGATCAGGGATACTTCCAGCAAGAAATCTATCGAAGAGTTAGTGCTGGACTATCCGAAAATCAAAGTTTATCAGAAGCTTGGGCTAAAATTCCTGAAAAATTAGCTTTTTATGATTATATTGGTAATAATCCAGCGAAAGGGGGATTATTCCGAGCGGGTTCAATGGACAACGGGGATGGAATAGCAGTTGGGTGGTTAGGGCACCCTATCTTTCGGGATAAAGAAGGGCGTGAACTTTTTGTGCGTCGTATGCCTACTTTTTTTGAAACATTTCCGGTAGTTTTAGTAGACGGAGACGGAATTGTTAGAGCTGATGTCCCTTTTAGAAGGGCGGAATCTAAATATAGTGTCGAACAAATAGGTGTAACTGTTGAGTTTTATGGTGGTGAACTGAATGGAGTGAGTTATAGTGATCCCGCCACTGTGAAAAAATATGCTAGACGCGCTCAATTGGGTGAAATTTTTGAATTAGATCGTGCTACTTTAAAATCCGATGGTGTTTTTCGTAGCAGTCCAAGAGGTTGGTTTACTTTTGGACATGCTTCGTTTGCTCTGCTCTTCTTCTTCGGACATATTTGGCATGGTGCTCGAACCCTGTTCAGAGATGTTTTTGCTGGTATTGATCCAGATTTGGATGCTCAAGTAGAATTTGGAGCATTCCAAAAACTTGGAGATCCAACTACAAGAAGACAAGCAGTCTGATGTAACATTGCAGTGTTTTTTCGCTTCGATTTTCTGTTTGAAATTTGTAATAATTGTTAGTAGGGTACTGAAGAAATCTTAATTAAAGTTGCTGCCTTTTCTTTGACTATTCTTTTTTCTTTATTGTGGGGGATAATCCCAACTAAACAAAACAGGTATGGAAGCTATAATTGTAAACCGCGATCAAATTTATGGAAGCATTGGTTTATACATTCCTCTTAGTATCGACTTTAGGGATAATTTTTTTTGCTATCTTTTTTCGGGAACCGCCAATAGTTCCAACTAAAAAAATGAAATGATTTTTCATCATCTTAATTAAAGTAATCAGCCTCCCAATATTGGGAGGCTGATTACTTCAACTAGTCCCCGTGTTCCTCGAATGGATCTCTTAGTTGTTGAGAGGGTTGCCCAAAGGCAGTATATAGGGCGTACCCGGTAAAACTTACAAGTAACCCAGATATAGAGATGGCGACTAGGGTTGCTGTTTCCATTATTATAGAATTTCAAGACCACAATGGATCTATGCTAAAATCATTTATTTACAACGGAATGGTATACAAAGTCAACAGCTCTCAATGAATACAAAATAAGATTAATGGCTACACAAACTGTTGAGGGTAGTTCGAAATCTGGTCCAAGACGAACTACTGTAGGGGATTTATTGAAACCATTGAATTCCGAATATGGTAAAGTAGCTCCTGGATGGGGAACGACCCCTTTGATGGGTGTTGCAATGGCTCTATTTGCGGTATTTCTATCTATTATTTTGGAAATTTATAATTCTTCTGTTTTACTGGATGGAATTTCAATGAATTAGACTCACAAGAATCATGAAGCCCCGGCTTTTTGATACAAAAAGTGAAGTGAAGCATGGAGGTTTCAGATTTTTAGCCTATTCGGTTTTGGTAGTTTGAACGCGAAATTTTTTTCTTTCTGTATTGTATTTCCGGAATATGAGTGTGTGACTTGTTAGAATTGATCCTATGGATAGTACAGAGAATATGTCTGTCATCTTGATAAAGATGGTTTTACCGCGTCGGATATTCATTCTAGTAT